TCACACCTACCAAGAAAAAGTATTTTGTTTTGGTTCGACCCGTAATCACATATGAAATATCCGATGGGATAAATTTAGCAACACTTTTCCCTCGTGATATCTTGCAGGAAAAGGATAATGTCCAATTTAGAGTTGTCAATTATATCCTTTATGGAAATGGCAAGTCAATTCGAGGAATTTATCACACAAGTATTCAATTAGTTCGGACTTGCTTAGTATTGAATTGGGACCAAGAACAAAATGGTTCTATAGAAGAGGTTCATGCTTCCTTTGTTGAGGTAAGGGCAAATGATCTAATTCGCGATTTCATAAGAATTGAGTCCACTATTTCGTATACCGGAAAAAGGTATGATAGGGCAAGTTCCGGATTGATTCCCGATAATGGATTAGATTGCACCAATATCAATCCTTTTTATTCCAAGGCGAAGATTCAATCACTTAGCCAACATCAAGGAACTATTGGTATGTTGTTGAATCGAAATAAGGAATGCCAATCTTTGCTAATTTTGTCATCATCCAATTGTTCTCGAATTGGTCCATTCAATAGTTCGAAATATAACAATGTGACAAAAGAATCGGATCCCCTAATTCCAATTAGGGATTATTTAGGTCCCTTAGGCGCTATTGTACCTAAAATATCGAATTTTTATTCATCTTACCATTTAATAACTCATAATCAGATCGTGTTAAAGAAATATTTGCTACTTGACAATTTGAAACAGATTTTCCAAGTACTTCAAGTACTTAAATACTGTTTAATAGATGAAAATAGGAGGATTTATAATCCCGATCTATGCAGTAACATCGTTTTGAACCCATTCCATTTGAATTGGTGCTTTCTCCATCATGATTATTGTGAAGAGACATCGATCAAAATTAGCCTTGGACAATTTATTTGTGAAAATGTATGTCTATTTAAATACGAACCACACGTAAAAAAATCTGGTCAAATTTTAATTGTTAATGTCGACTTTTTAGTTATAAGATCGGCTAAGTCTTATTTGGCTACTCCTGGAGCAACTGTTCATGGTCATTATGGGAAAATCCTTTACGAAGGAGATACATTAGTTACATTTATATATGAAAAATCGAGATCTGGTGACATAACGCAAGGTCTTCCAAAAGTAGAACAAATCTTAGAAGTGCGTTCGATTGATTCAATATCGATGAACCTCGAAAGGAGAGTTGAAGGTTGGAACGAGCGTATACCAAGAATTCTTGGGATCCCCTGGGGGTTTTTGATTGGAGCTGAGCTAACCATAGCCCAAAGTCGTATCTCTTTGGTTAATAAGATCCAAAAGGTTTATCGATCCCAGGGGGTACAGATCCATAATAGACATATAGAGATTATTGTACGTCAAGTAACATCAAAAGTGTTGGTTTCAGAAGATGGAATGTCTAATGTTTTTTCGCCTGGAGAATTAATCGGATTGTTGCGAGCGGAACGAGCAGGGCGCGCTTTGGACGAATCAATCTGTTATCGGGCAATCTCATTGGGAATAACAAGAGCGTCTCTGAATACTCAAAGTTTCATATCCGAAGCAAGTTTTCAAGAAACCGCTCGAGTTTTAGCAAAAGCTGCTCTACGAGGTCGTATTGATTGGTTGAAAGGCCTGAAAGAGAACGTTGTTCTGGGGGGGATTATACCTGTTGGTACCGGATTCAAAAAATTTGTGCACCGTTCAAGGCAAGACAAAAACATTTATTTGGAAATCAAAAGAAAAAATCTATTCGAGTTGGAAATGAGAGATATTTTGTTACACCATAGAGAATTATTTTGTTCTTACGCGACAAACAATTTCCATGAGACAAATTTACATGAGACATCAGAACAATCATTTATGCGATTTAATGATTCCTAAGAGCGGGTTCATTTTCACTTTAACTATCTTTTAACTATACTGGTCTGATTATTGATTTGGTAATAAATAAAATAAGTAATTAAAAAAAAATTATGGTTTGTGCCGTGTATCAATGGTCAATCCCCGGTAGAAGGTTCCATCGGAACAATTATTTATTTCAAGGTACCTCGTCTCTTTGTTAATAATACGAAAAAGAAAAAACAAAAAGGAAGTGTGGGAAAAAATGACAAGAAGATATTGGAACATCAATTTGGAAGAGATGATGGAAGCAGGAGTTCATTTTGGTCATGGTACTAAGAAATGGAATCCTAGAATGGCCCCTTACATTTCTGCAAAGCGTAAAGGTATTCATATTACAAATCTCGCTAGAACTGCTCGTTTTTTATCAGAAGCCTGTGATTTAGTTTTTGATGCAGCAAGTAGGGGAAAAAACTTCTTAATCGTCGGTACCAAAAATAAAGCATCGGATTCAGTAGCATCAGCTGCAATAGGGGCTCGGTCTCATTTTATTAATCAAAAATGGCTCGGTGGTATGTTAACGAATTGGTCCACTACGGAAACGAGACTTTATAAGTTCAGGGACTTAAGAGCAGAAGAAAAGATGGGGAAACTCAACCGTCTCCCCAAAAGAGATGCAGCAATGTTGAAGAGAAAATTATCTACCTTGCAAACATATCTCGGTGGGATCAAATATATGACGGGATTGCCTGATATTGTGATCATCGTTGATCAGCAAGAAGAATATACGGCTCTTCGAGAATGTGCCATTTTGGGGATTCCAACGATTTGTTTAATCGATACAAATTGTGACCCAGATCTTGCAGATATTTCGATTCCAGCCAACGATGACGCTATAGCTTCAATTCGATTGATTCTTAACAAATTAGTATCCGCAATTTGTGAAGGTCGTTCTAGCTATATAAGAAATCGTTGATTAAGATTAAGAATAATAAAATTAGTTAATGTTAATTATTGGGCAACTCCATAGATTTATTGGATCGGTTACTTTTTTTTGAATTTTTTAAAATAGAAAAAAAAAGAACTGGGGATATTGATATATATTATGATGTTATGTGATTTCTTGGTATCCTAAATATATGATTAATGATTCAAGTTGGTGAGTTGAGAAAGAAATGGTTGAATCAAACTAATTCCTTTTTTGAAGTTCAATTTCTATCAGAGGACAATATGAATGTTATACCATGTTACATTAAAACACTCAAGGGGTTATACGATATATCGGGTGTAGAAGTAGGCCAACATTTCTATTGGCAAATAGGAGGTTTACAAATCCATGCCCAAGTACTTATCACTTCTTGGGTCGTAATTGCTATCTTGTTAGGTTCAGCCATCATAGCTGTTCGGAATCCACAAACCATTCCGACCGACGGTCAGAATTTCTTTGAATATGTCCTTGAATTTATTCGAGACTTGAGCAAAACCCAGATTGGAGAAGAATATGGACCTTGGGTTCCTTTTATTGGAACTATGTTCCTATTTATTTTTGTTTCTAATTGGTCAGGTGCCCTTTTACCTTGGAAAATCATACAGTTACCTCATGGGGAGTTAGCTGCGCCCACGAATGATATAAATACTACTGTTGCTTTAGCTTTACCCACGTCAGTGGCATATTTTTATGCAGGTCTTACCAAAAAAGGGTTGGGTTATTTCGAGAAATACATCAAACCAACTCCAATACTTTTACCAATTAACATCCTAGAAGATTTCACAAAACCCTTATCTCTTAGTTTTCGACTTTTCGGGAATATATTGGCTGATGAATTAGTAGTTGTTGTTCTTGTTTCTTTAGTCCCTTCAGTAGTTCCTATACCTGTCATGTTTCTTGGATTATTTACAAGTGGTATTCAAGCTCTTATTTTTGCAACGTTAGCCGCGGCTTATATAGGTGAATCCATGGAGGGTCATCATTGACTAGTTTTCGAAATAGTCTTTTTTTTTTTAGCTTATCCCAATTCATGCATGGTTCAAGATAATCTGCTTGGTTGGAGAACATAATAGATATAAATACGTATGAATATATGACCTAGAGTCGTAGGAGAGAAGATGAACGATATTACGGAATTGTAAAAAAAAAAAAGGGATGGGTTGGGGAGGTCACACTAGATGTATGTAATGTCTATAAGTCTAGCCGCTTTTTGTGTGGGTTTCGAGGAATGATTCTATAATCCGATTCAATATAAAATGTGGCCAGTTTACGTTATGGAAGAAAGAAATGTATATGTAATATGTATATGTAATATTAGATATTCACTAGTTATATAGTCCTATCTATATATAAATAGAAGTCCTTATGCCTTACCTATATACTAACTAACTATATATATATCTAACTATATGCTATATATATGTAATATATATAGCAATATATATAGATAGCAATATATATAGCAAAATAAATAAAATATATATATATATATGTATTGATATACATATTGATATCGTTATATTGATATATTGATATCGTTGATATCGATCATATTGATATCCATTGCATATATTGATGATTGCATATATTGATTTGATTGCAGTTTACTGCATTTAGATTAGATGGATTACAAGATAAGTCAAGTCCTTTCTTCTGTTTCATTTGTGATTGTGGATTGGATGAAAAAACAGATGAACTCAAGGATATAGAAGAGTAAAGAACGAAGGATGGAATGAAAGAATGGTTGGAAAGAAAGAAATGCAATAACTAGAGCCGTATGTATATGGATTTACAAAAACTTCATCATGGGTAGAAACAAAAAACGAGATATCGAAGTAGTTCTGACGATTCAGTAATATTATCATTAGTTTTTAGTTACTCCGACCCAATAGATCTTAATGATCAAACTTAATGATAAAATTAAGTAATAATTCATTGGTTGATTGTATCATTAACCATTTTTTTTTTTTTGTGCGAGGAACTTACCATGAATCCACTGATTTCTGCCGCTTCCGTTATTGCTGCTGGATTGGCTGTAGGACTTGCTTCTATTGGACCCGGAGTTGGTCAAGGTACTGCTGCAGGCCAAGCTGTAGAGGGTATTGCGAGACAACCAGAAGCAGAGGGTAAAATACGAGGTACTTTATTGCTTAGTCTAGCTTTTATGGAAGCTTTAACAATTTACGGACTGG